TATCTATCTATCCATATATCACACCTTTTATTGTAATTTCACTTGGGGCAACATAGGTCACACTCCATCAAAATTCGTATTTTCTATTCAATATATTCAATGAAAAACGGAAACAGGAGGATTCTCTATAGGGATATGTACATACGAGAGAGATCCCGTTTGATATCTGGGTAACAATTTCTGTTCTGGGGTTTACATATACACATATATGTTGTTATAATTGAAATTGAAAAGGATTGATTATTGAAAAAAAAAAAATGAATACTGATTAGTCATAAATCTATTTGATTTTCTTTTGCCATTCAACGAAACAAAATTTCATTGGAGATAAAAATGGAAGAACCGTTCACTAATTAAAAGTAAATTCTTAATGGTTCCAATTTGTCCCGAATTTTTCAGTCTGTGACCGGAAATCCATTTTTTCTACTCTCAAAAGAGAAGGGATGTTTTTAAGCGATGTATATTTTGAGATACAATCAATCGAAGAGAATAATATAAACTAGATCCAATAAAAAATAGGAATTTCTTTTAAAATTAAAAAAGGATAAGTACAATGGGATTCAAGATCAAAAAAAAAAGAGTTAGTATTATTAGTATATAGAAAATGGATAATATTTTTATCCATTTTAGATCGAATTTGGCGGCATGGCCAAGTGGTAAGGCGGGGGACTGCAAATCCTTTATCCCCAGTTCAAATCCGGGTGTCGCCTGATCAACAAAAGATTTTTGATTTCTTTCTTATCCTGCCGATCTAATTCGAGGAATTCTTGCGGAGCAAGAAGCAGAGGCAAAGGACTAAGTGGGCGTGTCAATACTTAATTTTTATAACCCATAGCATAGGTTTTATAAAAGAAAAGACTGTAATTTTTTTTTCTCCAAATTTTGGTCTAGCCCAAACCGGTATCAATAGGGATGAAGCAACTCTCACTTATTAATTTAATGATTGGTTCGGGCCATTTATTTCATTTTTCAATTGAATCAAATAAATGGTGAGAGTCAATTCCGGGATTCAGAACTAAGGTCGGAAATCTCGGTATCCAAAGGTTCCTAAGGGGCACTCCTTTTTTGCTACTAGAATTGAAGAAGAGATTATACGAAAGATTATCAATCAATATCAAGATCTCTTAAACTACCCTTATTAAATATTAAAATAGTGTCTTGCGACTCCGTCTGGTATTAAAAAAGTAAAGGTCAAAGTTGAAAAAAAAAAAAAGAATGTATTAATAGTGGTGGTGGGTTCTCCCGATTCTTTCACAGAAAGAAAGACAGTAAGCTTAGATCAAATAGGAAATAGAGATATCTGATAGATAGTTATCTATCTTGATGGTATATTTTTATGCTTTTTGCTTAGTAAAAAAAGGTATCAAAACAAACAATAGGTCTTACTATTCTTACATGCTCCATTAGAAGCATTCCTTTGATATTTCCAAGGAAAGGGCGTGTGTATCATCGTATTTGTACTTAATGCTTCCTGATTCTACCAGAAACCCTAAAATATAGAAACTTGTTACGAGTGTATTCATTGAATTGGTTTGGTTCATCAATAGTCTTAAGTCAGAATCCTATTTTGACTCTGCGCCATTGATTCCACTATGATTATTAATCAATAATAGAATAATTCCTTCATAGAAATAGGGGACATAATTCACATGGATATAGTAAGTCTTGCTTGGGCTGCTTTAATGGTAGTCTTTACATTTTCCCTTTCACTTGTAGTATGGGGAAGGAGTGGACTCTAGGGCTGGGGGCACTACTAAATAAAAAATTGTACTGGAATACAGTAAATGATTACCATAATTGTATTTCGAAACTCAAATCTACGCATGATAGGAGATTTTTTCCAACCAAATTTTTCCTAAATATTCTATTTTGGTAAATTAGCTCTTATCAGAATTATGGATATTACAATAAGAAAAACCAATACCCATTTTTTCTTTATTTATTTCCCTTTTTCTTTACTTTTATCTTTCTAAAAGAAAGTCGTTCCGCTATTACGACAATACATATTTTCTTTCTATTGGAAACGAAGCGATTAGTGATTGTCCAAAGAGGTCCTACACATAATAAAATTAGATCTTTCTTCCGTTGAGCGATCCACATATCACACATTTAACATTTATTTTAGACTCCTAGAAATGTTTTTATGCTTTTTTTGACTTATCTCATGTTTAAGCATGAAAAATGGACGGGGTCTGCTCTACTCCTTTTCAAAATCCGAAGAAGTTACTGTATAACTTAACTCCGCGGATCATCCGTTAATTGTTCAATTAATGACTTCTTGAGATGGGAAATCAAAATAAAAGAAATAGAATTAGAGTGCTATCTATATGTACATCTAATATATGTACATACATATTGTAATTTGATCTATATATAATAAAAAATAGTACTAGCTAGTGTGGTAGAAAGAACTATATATAGATATATAGTTCTTTCTACCACACTAGCTTAGATACTTACTAAAATACTTCTGATTCCAGCCCAATCATTTCATTTAAGACTTAGAGTTTGAATCCCTTTCTTTCATTTTTGAAATCATTGATAAGAACTAATAATTCAAGTTTCATTCAAATTAATCATTTTGGCTGACCGTTTTTACATAGATGATAAGTAAAAAAGCAGTAGGAACTAGAATGAACAGTGCAGTAGCAATAAGTGCGAGAATATTGACTTCCATAATCTAATCTTCTTTTTTTTTTTCGCAATAACTCGGGATCTAATCCCATAGAGATGATAAATTTGACTCCTGTAAATTCAATGGGATGAATTGCATCCTGATGATACTGAATCGGATCAATATTAGGAATAACAATTTCTGATCTATCAAATCAATTCATCGTCGAGAATTGAATAGTATAACATAGAAAGATCTTTTATCCATACTAAATCAAAAATGGTATTTTTGATTGGATCAGAAATACACATCATTGGATTTTCATCCCCTTTTTCCACCTTTTCTTTTCTATAACCTATTATCTTCCTTATACAACTTTCCTACTTATACATATACATAGAATTATGTACATAAAATTATGAGGTATCATATGACTGGTATTCTCTGGGTCATACACAGATCCAAACAGTATAAGTGAGATGGAAAAAGGAAGGATAAGGATTAAGTATAAAAAATCGAATATTCGAACAAATAAAATTTACTAAGAAGAAGAAAGGGGGCGTTGCTTGGTTGGCCTTTTCTTTTATTTTATTAGTATCCTCTTTATTGGATTGGGATTGGAACGTATACATGAAAAATTCAGTATGCAATTGGAATGAGAATGAAATAGATTGTTTCCAATTAGTATTAATAATTGAAGATACACAAAAAAAAGTCGGAATTAGAAAGGATGTGCTTTAACCTGAAAAGTACTCCGCCGGGTAATTAAATTATATTAAGTTCATTGTGTATCGTACAATAAACGAAGACAATTTGTGAATTTGTGTCTGTACTCCCCATAAAAATATAAAAATATGGGCACTCCATTCCATTTCGTCGATCAAGAACAATCGAAAAAGAAAATGAGTATGGTATCTCTTAAACTTAAAATACTTAAAATAATGAATATAGCAATACTACCGATTGTACCAATCTACATACGTCTCTCCCTTATCAATCAGTACTAGGGAAAGAATTTGAAATTCCCGTATTTGTCTGATGATAAATGCGAAACAAAAACAAAAGAAATAAAAATCCCCCTCCCCGCACCGGGGATTCGATATTTGCTCCCCGTCTTCCCTTTCGCGAAAAATAGAGAAATGAATTGATAAATTCAAATTCATCGGATCCTAGTTCGGGATTGACGGGGCTCGAACCCGCAGCTTCCGCCTTGACAGGGCGGTGCTCTGACCGATTGAACTACAATCCCAGCGAGGCGTATAGCATACATATTCTTATGGTTTCATAAGAACATTCCACTTGTCATGTTGTAACATAACAGATACGCGAATGATATAGTGATATCATATCCACATAAACACGGGCTTTAGTGAGAGTGACTTAGTAACTAGTGATTATTTATTTTATTGTTAAAAACAGATAATCAATCTTTCAATGAGATGAGAAAAAAAAAAGAAAAATATAGATAGAGCAAAAAAATTGACCCTTTTTCTTTATTTCTACATTTCTACGGATACGGGTCAGGCATTTCTGTTTCTTTTCTGTAGGACAAATTGGTTATATCATACTCATGGAGCGGTGAATTTTTGGGCCGAGCTGGATTTGAACCAGCGTAGACATGTCGCCAACGAATTTACAGTCCGTCCCCATTAACCGCTCGGGCATCGACCCAGGAAGAATTCATTCTAGGCTTATTGATAATCCATGATCAACTTCCTTTCGTAGTACCCTACCCCCAGGGGAAGTCGAATCCCCGTTACCTCCTTGAAAGAGAGATGTCCTGAACCACTAGACCATGGGGGCATATCCGCCCGACCGTCATCATACTATGATGATAGTATGAACAGTTTTTTGGAATTGTCAATATAATCTAATAGTATGGCTAGATCCGAAGAGTCTTTCTATGTTGTGATTCTATAGAATTAGAACATTTTTTTTTTTTTTGATGCTTCATGAATGAAACATCCCATACTATTCGATATAACGAAAGGAAGTATAGGATTCCTTCAGTTCAGGCAATGATTGGCCCGACAGAAAAAGGGGTAGGGGGACTAAAACCTCATTTAATTTATTTTCTTCAATTTGCACTCATTGCTTCGTTTCTCGTTCAGATGAAATATAATATGCCTATCACTATCTCACACTAAGCCAGAAAATTCAAAAACGAGAAAATTTTTCTTTTTTCTTTTTTATACGAATTCGGTTCAGGGTACGAATCCCCTCATTACATGATTCAAGAAAATGTCTTGAATCTATGTCGATGTGGGATTAGTACATGTATCAATCAAGTGAATCTTGTTCTGATGGGTAAGTAAAAGTAAACAAAGCAAGTGGGGTCGTTCTTGAAACAATTCACTACATTATTTTTTTCTCAAAAAAAAAAAAA